TAATTAATAAAGAACTAATAACCAACTCATCGCTTCGCATTATCTGGATCTAAATAACTAGTCAAAATAGAAAATCTAAATAAAGATATGATATATTGGTGATCTAATTATATTATAACAACTGAAATATTGCATAAAAAAGAAAGAAAAACGAATCTAATTTTGAGTTGTAAAGCAATAAGAATATACGGATAAATGAAGGGGTGAAAGAAAGAGAGAAAAAAGAATATCAATGATATAGAATTCTAATATGTAAGGTTATATGGGTCATCTCATAAAAGGTAGTGTAATAAAGCATCAATATTAATTCATCCATATATAGATGAATATATTCCTAGAACAAAGAAATCAAGAGCCCCGAGTCAATAAAAACTGAGAAGGTTGATTCAAGAAAAAGGAAAATTTTATTTAAATAAAATCTTATTAGAGAGGCTCCATTGTAGAATTCAGACCTAACCATTAATCGAGAAGCGATGGGAACGACGGAACCTGCGAATACCTAAGATTTTTTTGATTAATATTAAAAACAAATCTTAATGATTCATTAGGTGGGATGGCGGAACGAACCAAGAAGCAATCCATTTTTTTTATTTGAGGAGTTGTAGGCTAACCCTACATTACATCTGAATTTGATAATGAAAGAGTAAATATTCGCCCGCGAAAATTTGGATTTTATTGAATTTTTTAATTTTTGCCAATCCGATAGGATAAAAAAAAATAAATAAAGATTCGTTAAAACCTTATAACAAAACAACATTATATAGTTATATACGGATAGCAAAAATTGTCTATAAAAATTGTCTATTAAGAATACATATATAGTTATATATATATCTATAATCTAGAATTTAGTTATATATAAACAAGATATAGAAATTTCCAATAGACCGATAGATTCTATGAAATATCAAAAAAATCCCGCGATTCTATTATATTATTCATTAATATTCATTAAATTTAAACATGTGTATATTAAACATATGTATCTTATTGTATATTATTTTATCGGTTAAATCATTTATTTGAATTGAATTTTGAATCGCTTCATTCGTGAGGAGCCGTATGAGGTGAAAATCTCATGTACGGTTCTGTAATAGAGATGGAATTGAGAAACAACCATCAACTATAACCCCAAAAGAACCAGATTCCGTAAACAACATAGAGGAAGAATGAAGGGAATAGCCTATCGAGGTAATCATATTTGCTTCGGAAGATATGCTCTTCAGGCACTTGAGCCCGCTTGGATCACATCTAGACAAATAGAAGCGGGGCGGCGGGCAATGTCACGAAATGTCCGCCGGGGTGGACAAATATGGGTACGCATATTTCCAGACAAACCAGTTACAGTAAGACCCACCGAAACGCGTATGGGTTCGGGAAAGGGATCTCCCGAATATTGGGTAGCTGTCGTTAAACCCGGCAAAATACTTTATGAAATGGGCGGGGTCGCAGAGAATATAGCCAGAAAGGCTATTTCAATAGCAGCATCAAAAATGCCTATACGAACTCAATTCATTATTTCAGGATAATAATTAGAACCCAAGGAAAGAGGTCTTTTAGGATGAAAAAAATGCAATTGTAGGTTTCTTTTTTTTTTTTTGAACACAGAATATTTTTTTTACTTCAGGACTGAAAGAAAAAAAAAATGATATGATTCAACCTCAAACCCATTTGAATGTAGCCGATAACAGCGGAGCCCGCGAATTGATGTGTATTCGAATCATAGGAGCTAGTAATCGACGATATGCTTATATTGGTGACATTGTTGTTGCTGTAATCAAGGAGGCAGTACCAAATACGCCTTTAGAAAGATCAGAAGTGATCAGAGCTGTAATTGTACGTACTTGTAAAGAACTCAAACGTAGCAACGGTATAATAATACAGTATGATGATAATGCTGCGGTTGTCATTGATCAAGAAGGAAATCCAAAAGGAACTCGAATTTTTTGCGCAATCGCCCGGGAATTGAGACAGTTAAATTTCACTAAAATAGTTTCATTAGCACCCGAGGTATTATAAGACGAGACCGTTATATAGATATATATTATATTATATATTATTATTATATTATTTGTGAATGAAATAGATTAATTAATAGATTCTATCTGACACATATACCTTTGTAGTAATGTAGTAATTATTATATATATATTTCATATTAATATTTCATAACCTAAATAAAATAAATAATAATAGATAGATAGAAATAGAAAAAAAAAAAGAAAAAGGAGCATGTTGATTATATTGAAAGTAAGGGACAACAATCATTTTCGTTTATCATGAGTAAGGACACCATCGCTGACATAATAACCTCTATACGAAATGCTAATATGAATAGAAAAGGAACGGTTCAAATACCATTTACTAACATCACCGAAAACATTGTGAAAATACTTCTACGAGAGGGTTTTGTTGAAAACGTCAGAAAACATAGGGAAAACGACAAACATTTTTTAGTTTTAACCCTACGGTATACAAGAAATAGAAAAGGATCATATAAAACTTTTTTAAATTTAAAACGGATCAGTACACCCGGTCTACGAATATATTCTAATTATCAACGAATCCCTAGAATTTTAGGAGGGATGGGGATTGTAATTCTCTCTACTTCTAGAGGTATAATGACAGATCGAGAGGCTCGATTAGAAAGAATCGGCGGAGAAGTTTTATGTTATATATGGTAATCTTTCTGATATCCGAATTATATGAGAAACTTCTATCCATTTTTGTTAAAAAAAAGAGAGAAATCACAGGTTTCTAATATCACTCCTCATACATTAGTGAATACGTGAAGAGGTTTTAACTGGAATAGGAATAAAAGAAAGAAAAAAGAAAAAGGATTCATGAGGATTTAATTACTGAATCACTTCCCAAGGGTATGTTCCAGATTCTTTTATATAATGAAAATATGATTCTAGGCTATGTTTCCGAAAAGATTCGACGTACTCTTATTTTCTATCTATACGACCGGAAAATAAAAAATGAAAGTATAAGTCATTTAATTTAATTAGACTATTTTTCAACTTCAACATTCTTTTTTTGGGGGAGGTAGAATTAAATGTAAGGAAAACTTATTTTCTTCCAATAAATAGATTCGGGATTTAGTTAAGGAATGACAAATATGAAAATCGGGGCCTCTGTTCGTAAAATTTGTGAAAAATGTCGATTGATACGTAGGAGAGGGCGAATTATAGTAATTTGTTCCAATCCAAGACATAAACAAAGACAGGGATAATATTTCCACAAAGGAGGTTTTTCTATTTTTAGGGATCGGATGCACAAATCAAATAAATTTATATTAAAAAAAAATCTTATTAATATTAAATGAAATAGTAAACCAAAAAAAGTAGAAAATGGATAATCTATACATAATCTATATTCTATTACAACTATATTAAACTACAACTATATTAAATATTAAACTACAACTATATTAATATTCTATAATTATAAATATTTAATATTATTGATATTTCCATTTTGAAATTTTATTTCAAAAATGAGTATTCTATATTAATAGAAATCGAATACACTTAATATAGAAAAATGAATATAGAAAAATAGAATATTAATTCTAGTTAGAAAATAGTAAAGGATCCTTTTTTGACATGAAATGGATATATCCATATATCTCAGACTTATATTTATGAAATAATCAAATATGGCAAAACCTATATCAAAAATGGGTTCGCGTAAAAATGGACGTATTGGTTCGCGTAAGCATGCTCGTAAAATACCAAAGGGAATTATTCATGTTCAAGCTAGTTTCAACAATACCATTGTTACTGTTACAGATGTACGGGGTCGGGTGATTTCTTGGTCCTCCGCCGGTAGTTGTGGATTCAAGGGTACACGAAGGGGGACAGCATTTGCCGCTGAAACCGCAGCAAGAAATGCTATTCGAACAGTAGCGGATCAAGGCATGCAACGAGCAGAAGTCATGATAAAAGGTCCCGGTCTCGGAAGAGATGCGGCATTAAGAGCTATTCGTAGAAGTGGTATACTATTAAATTTTATACGAGATGTAACTCCTATGCCACATAATGGATGTAGGTCTCCAAAAAAAAGACGTGTGTAAAACTAAAAATAAACATGGAAGAGATTTCAAGAGAAATAAACAATTCAAGGGTTTGATCAAAATTAAATATTATTATGGTTCGAGAGAAAGTAAGAGTATCTACTCGGACACTACAGTGGAAGTGTGTTGAATCAAGAGTAGACAGTAAGCGTCTTTATTATGGACGTTTTATTCTGTCTCCACTTATGAAAGGCCAAGCCGATACAATAGGCATTGCAATGCGAAGAGTTTTGCTCGGAGAAATAGAGGGAACATGTATCACACGTGCAAAATCAGAGAAAATACCACATGAATATTCTACCATAGTAGGTATTCAAGAATCAGTCCATGAAATTTTAATGAATTTGAAAGAAATTGTATTGAGAAGTAATCTCTATGGAACTCGGGACGCGTCTATTTGTTTCAAAGGTCCTGGATATGTAACTGCTCAAGACATCATTTTACCACCTTCTGTGGAAATCGTTGATAATACACAACATATAGCTAACCTAACAGAACCTATTAATTTGTGTATTGGATTACAAATCGAGAGGAATCGCGGATATGGTATAAAAACACTAAAAAACTTGCAAGACGGAAGTTATACTATAGATGCTGTATTCATGCCTGTTCGAAATGCAAATCATAGTATTCATTCTTATGTGAATGGGAATGAAAAACAAGAGATACTCTTTCTCGAAATATGGACAAATGGAAGTTTAACTCCTAAGGAAGCGCTTTATGAAGCCTCCCGGAATTTGATTGATTTATTTATTCCTTTTTTACACGCGGAAGAAGAAAACTTAAATTTAGAAAACAATCAACACAAAGTTACTTTACCCCTTTTTACTTTTCATGATATATTGGCTAAGGCTAAACTAAGGAAAAATAAAAAAGAAATAGCATTGAAATCCATTTTTATTGACCAATTAGAATTGCCTCC